GTAATAGTGGCAATTATAGTTTCCGGAATGTTGATTATTTATTTAATATCAGGGATATTTGGAGTTTGATCTCTGATGACACTTTTTTAGTTAGGGATAGTAATGGCGACAGTTATTCTGTATATTTTGATATTGAAAATCAGATTTTTGAGATTGACAATGATAGTTCTTTTCCGAATGAACTAGAAAGTTTTTTTTCTAGTTATTTGAATAGTGGGTCTAAGGGTAAGAATCACTACTATTATCATTACATGTATGATACTCAATCTAGTTGGATTAATCACATTAATAATTGCATTGATAGTTATCTTCGTTTTGAAATCAGTATTAATAGTTACTTTTCAGGTGGTACTGACAATTACAGTGACAGTTACGTTTATAGTTTCATTTGTACTGAAAGTGTAAGTGGTAGTGAAAGTGAGGGTTCTAGTATAAGAACTAGAAGTAATGGCAGTGATTTCAATATAAGAGGAAGATCTAATGATTTCGATATAAATAAAAAATACAGACATTTATGGGTTCAATGCGAAAATTGTTATGGATTAAATTATAAAAAATTTTTTAGGTCAAAAATGAATATTTGCGAACAGTGTGGATATCATTTGAAAATGAGTAGTTCAGATAGAATCGAACTTTCGATTGATCCGGGCACTTGGAATCCTATGGATGAAGATATGGTCTCCACGGACCCCATTGAATTTCATTCAGAGGAGGAACCTTATAGAGATCGTATCGATTCTTATCAAAGAAAGACAGGTTTAACTGAAGCTGTTCAAACAGGCATAGGTCAACTAAATGGTATTCCCGTAGCAATTGGGGTTATGGATTTTCAGTTCATGGGGGGTAGTATGGGATCCGTAGTAGGCGAGAAAATCACCCGTTTGATCGAGTATGCTACTAATCGATCTCTACCTGTCATTATTGTGTGTGCTTCTGGAGGAGCACGCATGCAAGAAGGAAGTTTGAGCTTAATGCAAATGGCTAAAATATCTTCTGCTTCATATAATTATCAATTAAATAAAAAGTTATTCTATGTATCAATCCTTACATCTCCTACAACCGGTGGAGTGACGGCCAGTTTTGGTATGTTGGGAGATGTCATTATTGCTGAACCTAATGCCTACATCGCATTCGCGGGTAAAAGAGTAATTGAGCAAACATTGAATAAGACAGTACCCGATGGTTCACAAGCGGCTGAGCATTTATTCCATAAGGGCTTATTCGACCCAATCGTACCACGTAATCCTTTAAAAGGTGTTCTGAGTGAGTTATTTCAGCTCCACGGTTTCTTTCCCTTGAATCCAAATTCCAAAAATTAAAGTATAGTACTGGATTCATTCAGTTCATTAAAGTATAGCACTAGATTCAGTTATTTGTAGCGAATAAGTATTTAGTTTATAATCAAAAAAACTAGGAAGAATGGTGTTTTCTTTGGTGACATAAGTTCCACTTGTAGTAAGAGTCAGAAGTTTCAGATAATTACTTTTTCTTTTTTCCTCCGGATCTATTTTTTATCGTTGCCTCTATTCATGATTAGTAATCAGGAATCCTTTATAAAGATAAAGGGGATAAAAGAGTGAATTTTTTTTTCCGAGGAATTAGGGAAAATAAAAAGAATTTTCTCTGGCCTTCTTACGTATTAATATAGATAATAATAAAATCGTATTAATATAGATAATATAGATAATAATAAAATGATAATATAGATAATAATAAAATAAAAAAATAATATATATATATATATAAAAAAATAATATATATATATATAAAAATATAGATAATTATAGAATAATATAGAATAAGATAATTATAGAATAATATAGAATAGAAGTGATTTCTATATCTACCAAGAACCCCTTTTACTATGAATCCCTGTTTGTTGGATCGGATTACTTAGAGTCGCGAACTCATAATAAACTCTTTGATTTTGATAATAAATTCCTTTAGATACACTTAATTTAGTTATATATTCCTTGCACTTATTAATTACTTAATATTATTTATAATAGATATACTTATCATAAGATATCTTTATAAGAGGTACAAATATTAAATCGAGGCAACCATTTTATGACAGATCTCAACTTACCCTCTATTTTTGTGCCTTTAGTGGGCCTAGTATTTCCGGCAATTGCAATGGCTTCTTTATCTCTTCATGTCCAAAAAAATAAGATTGTATAGACCCGATGGGACCAAATCTCATCAATTTCTTTCAACACTGAATGGATGATAATAAGATGTTTATTTAGTGTAATATGGTACGATATGTGGCTCTTTCCAAACCCAAATGACAGAACTGTTATGCATGCGGTACGTGATATCTACATAAATGCATGTATATGCGGGTATAGCTGGTTAAAAATAGATCAGCGATTTAATTAAATATGGAAAGAAAATGTATCTAACCAATTACTACTATACTAATCGTTCACATCAGATCAGAATAGTGCTAGTTGATGAGAGTTACTTCGGGATCAAAAAAAGTAAAGTCAAATTTTTGGGGGTTATTCTCTCAATTCCAATCTAGATCTAGTATAGTATGAACTGGCGATCAAAACATATATGGATAGAACTTATAACGGGGTCTCGAAAAACAAGTAATTTTTGCTGGGCCTGTATCCTTTTTTTAGGTTCACTAGGATTCTTAGTGGTTGGAATTTCCAGTTATCTTGGTAGGAATCTGATATCTGTATTTCCATCTCAGCAAATCATTTTTTTTCCACAAGGGATCGTGATGTCTTTCTATGGGATCGCGGGTCTATTCATTAGTTCCTATTTGTGGTGCACAATTTCGTGGAATATAGGTAGTGGTTATGACCGATTCGATAGAAAAGAGGGAATAGTGCGTATTTTTCGTTGGGGATTTCCCGGAATAAATCGTCGCATCTTTCTTCGCTTCCTTATGAAAGATATCCAATCAATCAGAATCGAGGTTAAAGAGGGTCTTTATACTCGTCGTGTCCTTTATATGGAAATCAGAGGCCGGGGAGCCATTCCATTGACTCGTACTGATGAGAATTTTACTCCACGAGAAATTGAACAAAAAGCTGCCGAATTGGCCTATTTCTTGCGCGTACCAATTGAAGTATTTTGAAATGAACTGAATGAAGAATGAATGTTTTCTCAGCATGAGGGAAGGAACTTGCTAATTCCCTTTTTAATATTTAATACAAGTGAAATTGCTTCAGAATGCTTATTCGAGCAAAACATGTTAGATTCCATTTCCCCGTTCCGCTGGCGCGGCGACCTATAGAATAAAACAAAAGCAGGAGGACGTATATGAAACAACTATAAGAAGAAGAAGAAGAAGAAATTTTTTGTATACCAAAACAAACTATTTTGTATGTGTATGGAGCCCAACGCAATTAATTCTTTTATAACTATTAAAAAGTCTAATCTTTTATAACTATTAAAAAGTCTAATAAGTTAAGTATGGATTCATCAAATATATACGAACATTACATTTATTTCCTAATACAGAATTCATCTTTTTAGGCCCAAGATTTTGAATTGATACATTATTCCTGGGCTGTGGTGAAACATTTCGAAATAATAAATTTTTGTCCAGGGGGAGTTTTTTCGTCTCGAAATCTGAATAAAATAATATTCTATTCGTTACTTCAAGTGGTTTTTCGAGCATTCATCGAAAGGAACAAATGAAGATGAAATTGGCTCGAATTTGCCCAATTGGGATATCTGGGAAAATAATATTTGCTTATTTTTTTTTTTCATCCGAATCCGAAAAGACCCTTTATTCTATTTCTATATTCCTTCTAGATATAGGGAATAAATTTTTACACAAAAATGGGGATAGATCCATAGGTTCGATACCTTGTTATAGAACTCGTGCTTCAGAGAAATATCAGATCAGATAGAGTCGACAAATGAAGCAGGTTCATTAACAATTCACAGATAAAAAATGAAAAAAAAGAAAGCATCCCTCCCATATCTTGCATCTATAGTATTTTTGCCCTGGTGGGTCTCTTTCTCATTTAATAAAAGCCTGGAACCTTGGGTTACTAATTGGTGGGATACCAGGCAATCCGAAACTTTTTTGAATGATATTCAGGAGAAAAACGTTCTAGAAAGATTCATAGAATTGGAAGAACTATTCCTGTTGGATGAAATGATAACGGAGTACCCAGAGACACATATACAAAAACTTCGTATAGGAATACACAAGGAAACGGTACAATTGGTCAAAACACACAATGAATATCATCTCCATATCATTTTGCATTTCTCGACAAATATAATCTGTTTCACTATTCTAAGTGGTTATTTTATTCTGAGTAATGAAGAACTTGTCATTCTTAATTCTTGGGTTCAGGAATTCCTCCATAACTTAAGTGACACAATAAAAGCTTTTTCGATTCTTTTAGTCACCGATTTATGGATCGGATTTCACTCGACCCATGGTTGGGAACTAATGATTGGTTCGGTATACAACGATTTTGGATTGGCTCATAACGATCAAATTATATCGGGTCTTGTTTCTACTTTTCCAGTTATTCTAGATACAATAGTGAAATATTGGATCTTTCATTATTTAAATCGTGTATCTCCTTCACTTGTAGTCATTTATCATTCAATGAATGAATGAAGAACTCATTTGATCTCCCCATATCAATCAAATCAGAATGTTTCTTCATGTATAAATATAAAGAAAGCTTTTTCCATTTTTTTATACTTCGACCTGCTCTGTTCAAGGTATTCGTCCTATATTCCAATATAATGGCAGAATCATAGATAGGGAACTATACTAGCTACCTATCCAATTTATTGTAGAAATTCCGGGATCAATGATTGGACCATGCAAAATAGAAATACTTTTTCTTGGGTAAAGGAACAGATAATTCGATCCATTTCTGTATCGATCATGATATATGTAATAACTCGAGCATCTATTTCAAACGCATATCCCATTTTTGCGCAGCAGGGTTATGAAAACCCACGAGAAGCAACTGGACGAATTGTATGTGCCAATTGCCATTTAGCTA